TTTATTATAGGATCTATTGGATCTCTTTTAGAAGACGGCATGCCGCCACTCGGACTCGAACCGAGATGCTCTAGCACTGCTTCCTAAGAGCAGCGTGTCTACCGATTTCACCATAGCGGCTTGCTCGAACTCATAATAGCCTATTTATATTCACTCGTCGAGATTGAACAAGTCAATTCAATCAAATAAGTTTTTTTAGTAAAGATTCAAATTGATAAAAAAATGAGTTCAAAAGTCAATTTGAAGGTTCATTAGTTTCATTTTTTACTTTTATTGTCATTATTTCTGGTTTATCTGATTTCATAAATTTGAAACAAAAAATAAATTTTATCAATGAAGTTTAAATATGTCTATTTTGTATTACTCCAAATTAACACATTTTTTGTACATAATATTGCAACAATTAAGTTCTTTTATTGATTGCGCTAAAAATTGGAGATATATGGAAAACTCATTCCATATAGTAAATAAATTAAGAAGTCAGAAAGTTAGCCAAAAAGTTTTAACAATTAGTTTCAACACTTCATTAATTTGAACTAAAAATCTTATATCTGGCCTTCCCGAGAAACAAAAAAATTTTTATTTTTTGTAAAGGTCGATGGGGAAAATAAGACTCCCCACCACCAAAATTTGAGTGAAAATATACTAAAAAGAAATAAAAAAATTTTTGTCTTTTTTTCTTTATTCTTTTTTTTTAGAATTCAGAAAACAGAAGAATTCTTTTATTTTATAAGGGTCTATTTCATATTGATTAGAATAGGGACTGCCAATTATTCATTTTATATTCACTTTGATATTAACAAATTACTGAGCTCATTTTTTGAGTCAAATCCATTCTGATTATTCCGATATTTTAGGACTTATTTGTTTGTCGTACAAAAAAACTTTTTGAATTCCCGGTAGAAAGAGATTTCCCTAATGACAGAGCTTTTAACGCCGCTCCATATCCTTTCCTTTTCCAAATATTTTTACGAATACGCTTTTTTGATATCGAAGTACGTTTTTTTGGAACTGCCATTTAAAAGTGACTCATTGTTATAGTTGGATGTGAAAGACATCTATTGTTCAAAACGAATTCTTATTTCTTATTCATTATCTATTTTTTATCTAAATAAGATTCTCTTCATAAAAAAGAAATAAAGATATGTCAAAGATCCGTGAAAATTGGATCAAAAATTACTCGAAATAACAATAAAAATTTTTGATTCCATACACTATTCGTAAAACCAAAAATTTTTGGTTTGGAACTTTGAGTTCTCGTTGTTTATCTCTTAAAGTTATATCTTTAGAATCTGCTAAATGAAACTTAATAAAAAAAAAGAAATAAAGAACCTAAAAGACCTTTATTTTCCTCTTTATTTACATGTAATAAATTGATTGTAAATTTTTGCCTAATAAATTTTTTTAATTGAGTCTTTTTTTAGTCAAACTTGATAAAAAATACACCTAATTTCAAATTTTAAATTTGAATGAGACTAGTCAAAAATCTGTTAAAGGATACGTGGTTTGATAAAAAATATCTGAGTCATTTTTTATCCTTTCTCGATAAAAAAGTTCATTTTAGATCTATAATCTTCTAAACTTTACTAATAAATTGTTTTGATTGAAATGGAAAACAATCAATCCCATAATGAATTAGTTAATGAGTTGAAATAAACTAACTAAAATAAAGAGTTTTTATTTCATTAGACCGATGCCCTTAGTTAATCCTATAATTCATATCAGGATAAAATACTCTTTTTAGCCTAAATTTTTATCCTTGCTATATTTTCATTTTCCTATTATAAGTATTTGTTTTTATATGTCACTTAGTCATATCATTTGACCAATTCCAATTGTAACTTCTTGTTTTGAATATTTGAACTATTTTGAAAAGACTCAGAATTAATATAAGATGATTCAATAAGTTAGTGCATATCTTGATTTTTTAGTGACTTTTTTCGAAAGAGGTAAGATCCGGTGAATCGGAAACAATTAATTAAGAATAAAAAACTTTTTTTATGGAACAGACATATCAATATGCGTGGATAATACCTTTTCTTCCACTTCCAGTTCCTATGTTAATAGGGTTGGGACTTCTTCTTTTTCCGACGGCAACAAAAAGTCTTCGTCGTATGTGGGCTTTTCAGAGCGTTTTATTGTTAAGTATAGTCATGATTTTTTCTATGAATCTGTCTATTCAGCAAATAAATAGCAGTTCTGTCTATCAATATGTATGGTCTTGGATTATCAATAATGATTTTTCTTTAGAATTCGGATACTTGATCGATCCACTTACTTCTATTATGTCAATATTAATCACTACTGTTGGAATTATGGTTCTGATTTATAGTGATAATTATATGTCTCATGATCACGGATATTTGAGATTTTTTGCTTATATGAGTTTTTTCAGTACTTCCATGTTGGGATTAGTTACTAGTTCAAATTTGATACAAATTTATATTTTTTGGGAATTGGTTGGAATGTGTTCATATCTATTAATAGGATTTTGGTTCAC